CTAGGGAACAGTCGCTTCAAAGTGAATTCTCCCTAGATACATCTATTCAATTAAATTATGAATCTATGCTGATTCCGAATATATATATGAATTGTCCTAAATATTCAAAACCCTTTTTTTGGCCTTTTTCTAAAAAAAAACATGAAAAAAATCCAATGGATTTAAAACTTATTTTTCGGTAAATCAATTACGAAATTTTTTTCTAGAATCCCTAAAATTTGTTTGACATCTTCTATGCGAAAATGCTCCATTTTCATAAGATCTTCTTGGCTGTTATTCAAAAGGTCCAACAATGTATATATATTGGACCTTTTGAGACAATTATAGATCCTGGGAGGCAATTCTGATTGGTCAATAAAAATCGATTTCAACGCCATTTTTTTTTTATTTTTTGTTAGTTTAGCCAATTTATCATAAAAGGTAAAAGGGGGTAAAGGAAACATGTGTTGATTGTCCTCTAAATTTAGATTTTCTTCTTTGGTATGTAAAAAGGGAATCAATAAATCAATCAAATTCCGGGAGGCTTCGTGAAGTGCTTCTTTAGGAGTTAAACTTCCATTTGTCCATATTTCGAGAAATAGTATTTCTTTGTTACCATTTTCATAAGAATGAATACTATGATTCGCATTTCGAACAGGCATGAATACAGGATCTATAGGATAACTTCCATCTTGAAAGGTATTTGGCGCTTTTATAAGATATCCGCGATTCTTCTCTATTTGTAATCCAATAACCAACTCAATGGGTTCTGTCAAGCTAGCTATATGCTGTGTATTATCGACGATTTCTACATAAGGCGGTAAGATGATATCTTGAGCAGTTACATATCCAGGGCCTCTGACACAAATAGACGCCTCACAAGTTCCATAGAGATTACTTCTCAATACGATTTCTTTCAAATTCATTAAAATTTCATGTACTGATTCTTGAATACCCGTTATCGTAGAATATTCGTGTGATATTTTCTCAGATTTTGCGCGTGTGATACATGTTCCTTCGATTTCTCCAAGCAAAGCCCTTCGCATCGCAATGCCTATTGTGTCTGCTTGACCTTTCATAAGCGGAGACAGAATAAAGCGCCCATAAAAAAGACGCTTACTGTCTGCTGCTGATTCAACACACTTCCACTGTAGTGTCCGAGTAGATACTGTTATTTTCTCTCGAACCATAATAATATTATTTGATCAGATCATTGAATCATTTATTTCTCTTGTTTCTCTTACTATTCAAATATCTTCCTTTTTTATTTCTACACACGTCTTTTTTTCGGGGGTCTACAGCCATTATGTGGCATAGGGGTTACATCCCGTACGAAAGTTAATAGTATACCACTTCTGCGAATAGCTCGTAATGCTGCGTCTCTTCCGAGACCTGGACCTTTAATCATGACTTCTGCTCGTTGCATACCTTGATCTACTACTGCACGAATAGCATTTGCCGCTGCGGTTTGAGCAGCAAACGGTGTCCCTCTTCTTGTACCTCCGAAGCCACAAGTACCGGCAGAGGACCAAGAAACCACCCGCCCGCGTACATCTGTAACAGTCACAATGGTATTATTGAAACTTGCTTGAATATGAATAACCCCCTTTGGTATTTTACGTGTACTCTTACGTGAACCAATACGTCCACGTGAACCCCTTTTCGGTATAGCTTTTGCCATATTTTATGATCTCATAAATTTGAGTCAGAGATATATGGATATATCCATTTCATGTCAAAACAGATTCCCTATTTGTATATCAGGTCTTTAACGAGTTTGATTATCCTTGTCTTTGTTTATGTCTTGGGTTGGAACAAATTACTATAATTCGTCCCCGACGACGGATTAGTCGACATTTTTCACAAATTTTACGAACGGAAGCTCTTATTTTCATATTTGCCACTCCTTACTTTAATTTTGAATCCACTTTTTGGAAGAAAATAAGTTTCTTTAAATTTTCGATTTCGAATCGTATTCCTACGAAAGAAATGGTGAAGTTAAAAAACACCTAATCTTTCGAATCTTTGTTGCGGAGTCGATAAATTATACGACCTCTGGTTGAATCATAACGACTTACTTCAATTTTTACTCTATCTCCTGGCAGTATCCGTATAAAACTACGTCGGATCTTTCCTGAAACATAACCTAGAATCATATCTTCATTATCTAAACGAACCCGGAACATACCGTTGGGAAGCGATTCAGTAATTAAACCTTCATGAATCCATTTTTGTTCTTTCATTCCAGGTAAAACCCCCTTGAAGTATCAACTAGTGGAGGAAGAACCCTATTAGAGAACCCACCCCTTCTCTTTTCTTTTTCACAAAAAAGAAGTTTCATATCGGATATTAGAAAGATTACCATATATAACACAAAATTTCTCCGCCTATTCTTTCTAGTCGAGCCTCTCGGTCTGTCATTATACCTCGAGAAGTAGAAAGAATTACAACCCCCATCCCACCTAAAATTCTAGGAATTCTTTGATAGTTAGAATAGATTCGTAGACCCGGCCGACTTATCCGTTTTAAATTTAAAAGATTTCTATAAGTCCTTTTCCTATTCCTTCTATGTCGTAGGGTTAAAACCAAAAAATATTTGTTGTTCTCTCGATGTTTTCTCACATTTTCGAGAAAACCCTCTCGTAAAAGTATTTTAACAATACTTTGGCTGATATTAGTAGATGCTACTCGAACCACGCTTTTTCTATACATATCGGCATTTCGTATAGAAGTTATTATGTCAGCAATAGTATCACTACTCATGATTAATTAAAATTATTGGTGCCTCCAAATTTCTATATAATCAACATGTTTTTCTTTTTTTTTTTTTACGTGTTTGTTTATAAATATTAATTTTGAAAGGTATATACGTGAGAGAAAATCTACTAAATGAATCTTAATCTATTTCTTTTAAATACCCTACTAACCATATCGTGGTCTTATTTTATAATACCTCGGGAGCTAATGAAACTATTTTAGTAAAATTGAACTGTCTCAATTCTCGGGCAATCGCACCAAAAACTCGAGTTCCTTTTGGATTTCCTTCTTGATCAATCACAACTGCAGCATTGTCATCATATCGTATTATCATACCGTTGTCACGTTTAAGTTCTTTACAAGTACGGACAATTACAGCTCTGACCACTTCTGATCTTTCTAGAGGCATGTTTGGAACTGCGTCTTTGATCACAGCAACAATAACGTCACCAATATGAGCATATCGACGATTGCTAGCTCCTATGATTCGAATACACATCAATTCTCGAGCCCCGCTGTTATCTGCTACATTCAAATAGGTTTGAGGTTGAATCATATCATTTTTTTATCTGTTTTTTACAATACAAAGGTCGAAGAAAAAAAGAAATATTATTTGTCCAAAAAAAGAAACCTGCACCCACTATTTTTAAGTTTTTAAGTAAGGCCTATTTCTTTTTTATCCCAAAATGATAAATTGAGCTCGTATAGGCATTTTGGACGCTGCTATTGAAATAGCCCTTCTGGCTATAGTTTCTGTTACTCCACCCATTTCATAAAGGATTCGACCTGGTTTAACAACCGCTACCCAATATTCGGGAGAGCCTTTACCTGAACCCATACGTGTTTCTGCGGGTCTTACTGTAACCGGTTTATCTGGAAATATACGAACCCATATTTTTCCACCGCGACGTGCATTTCGTGTCATTGCTCGTCGACCTGCTTCTATTTGTCTAGATGTGATCCAAGCGGGTTCAAGTGCCTGAAGAGCGTATTTACCAAAACAAATAGTATTACCTCGATAAGATATTCCCTTCATTCTTCCTCTATGTTGTTTACGGAATCTGGTTCTTTTGGGGTTATAGTTGATGGTTTGTTTTGAATTCCATCTCTACTACAGAACCGGACGTGAGAGTTTCTTCTCATCCAGCTCCTCGCGAATAAAATAAATTCAAATTAAAGATTTTGAGTTCAATTTGAATTCTATTCAGATATAATATTATGCATAGATGTATTTATATTTAATTTTAATAACTGAATCATGGATTTCATTTAATCTAGATCAAATCTTATTAATTTGTATATCTTGATTTGTCTATTTTGTTTGTATAGATATATATAAATTNNTATAGATATATATAATAATAATAATGAAATTAAATATATATATTAATAACTATTAATATTAATAACTAAACTATTTTTTCTTCTATTTATCGATATTAGAATGTTAAAAGGAATCTTTTTTTGTTCTACTCTTTATCGTATTGGATTGACCCAAATTTAGCAATCCAAGAAAATAAAGTTTTCGCGGGCGAATATTTACTCTTTACATTTCTATTTCAGTTCTATCATTGGTTCATAACTTTTCCGAATAGATGAATTGGTCTCTGGTCGGTTCCGCCATCCCGATCAATGAATCATTCAAATTCATTTTCATAGAATCTTTTGAATTCACAGGTTCCGTCGTTCCCATCGCTTCTTATTTAATGGTTAGGTCTGAATTCTACAATGGAGCTATTAGTTATTGAGTCAATATTCTTAGTCTTTATTGGCTCGAAGCTCTTTATTTTTTGTTCGATGAGCAGATCCATTTAATGATGAATCCGTATTGATGCTTTATTACACAGATTTTTTATGAGATGACTCATAGACCTTACATATTGGAATTATATATCATCAATATTTTCTTTCTTCCTCTCATCCTTCCATTTATCCATACCCTTTCTTTTTTTTATTATTAACAATTTAGAAGCAGATTTTTTAATAAATTAAAAAAGATTTCAGTTGCTACAACAATATGAACAATATATCATATCTTGACTGGTTCTTTGGATCCAGATAATACGAAGTGATGAGTTGGTTATTACTTCTATAGTTATTTGTTTATACTATGGGGCTGGTTTTTATACTAACCCTCAAAAAACCAACGAGTCACACACTAAGCATAGCAATTTTATCAAAAGATTAATTTAATTTTTATTAAACCCTATAGAATTATAATTTATAATTGTTCATTTTTTTTTTATTGAACAGAAAAGAAGAAA